TGAACTGATCGGATTAACCAACCAAAGTTGGCCTCAGTCATGATGTATTGAACAGAGGAAAAAGCCTCTGTAACGGTTGGACGATAGTAAAAAGTCATAGCAAAACCCGTAGCTACTTGTACTAGAAAACAAGTAAGTGTGATCCCCCCTAAACAATAAAATATGTTGACATGAGGAGGAACATATTTACTAGTTATATCATCTGCAATCGCCTGAATCTCAAGACGTTCCTCAAACCAATCGTATACTTTATTGAGATAGGTAACCCAATGGAACTCCCCCCCTCTGAGAACCGTATATGAGAATTTCATCTCGTACGGCTCAAGCGGAAACACACAAATACTGATTTCAACGGATATATAATAGAAAATGAAAAACTTCATTAACCACTTGATTCGATTTGCCTCGAAGATACGAAGTAACAAAAATCCGGAATCTCTTCTTTGTGATGATAATGCCAAAAAATATCAAGTTGGCTCATCTGTCTTTCTTTATGTTGATCGTTACAGGCCTCTTGAATCTTCTCTTCCCTATTTTTTATTTGTTATTTGATTTATTGTTTTTTTTTTTTTGTGCGTACTGCGGATTTACTCTTGTTTTACTATTGATAGGAATTCTCTTGTTGAGACCCTATGAATCAATTGAAACCTCAGATTCATACTAGAACCACGATGATTTAGCCTCAAGCTAAACTCAAAGGTTCTCTGAGTAAGAACCTTTGATGATCACTTATTGAATGAATGGATGTAATGACTCAACAAAATCTAGAGAAAGAGTTATCCTTCGGTCAAAATAAATCTGAAGGAATAAAATTCGTTTGATTTAGGAAATACCTATTTGAATTTTTTTTGAGTCCGGTTGCGAGGTCTGAATAAATAGTAGGTATGAATCATAGTTCAAATATTTCTTTTCTTGATCTATTCTATATATTCCGTGCTCCAGATACTAGAATAAATATCCGACGAGGTAGAATCATCTTGATAGAGATAACAGGTCCATTCTATGTATTATCAATAGGATCAATTATAACAAGTCACACACTCATATTCCGGAAATACCGAAACAAAAAAATTCCACGGTCGAACTACCAGAATAGAATGGTCTAGAAATCCAAGTCTAAAGTAATTTTTTCTTTGATTGAAAGACTAGGACTTCATAGTTCTTATAAACCTAACTCATTGAAATTCCATCCAGTAAAACGGAAGAATTATAAATTTCCAAAATAATAGATAGGAATATCGCAAATAGAGCCATTGCGACCCCCATAAGTGGTGTAGTCCCCCATCCCGGAGCTACTTTACCATATTCCGAATTCAATGGTTTCAATAAATCCCCTACAGTAGTTCGTCTTGGCCCAGATCTAGAACTATCCTCAACGGTTTGTGTAGCCATAAATCCTATTTAATGATTGGTTGAGATCTGTTGACTTTGTATACTATTCCGTTGTAGTTGTAAATAAACGATCTTATCGTAGATCCATTGTGATCTTGAAATTATCTAAAAATGGAAACAGCAACCCTAGTCGCCATCTCCATATCCGGTTTACTTGTAAGCTTTACTGGGTACGCCTTATATACCGCTTTTGGGCAACCCTCTCAACAACTAAGAGATCCATTCGAAGAACACGGGGACTAGTTGAAGTAATGAGCCTCCCAATATGGGAGGCTCATTACTTCAATTAAATTATTTCGAAAGGTTATTTCATTTTTTTAGTCGGAACCTTAGGTGGTTCTCGAAAAAAGATAGCGAAAAAAATTATCCCTAAAGTCGAGACTAAAAGGAATGTATAAACCAATGCTTCCATGGATTCGATCGTGGTTTACAATTATAGCTTCCACACCTATTCATTTGGGATCATTTATCATATCATATAAAGAAAGAAAAAAAGTCAAAGAAAGGTGATTCAAGTCAAGATTTCTCTGATACCCAATGTCAAATAAAAAAAAAATAGAGGCGAAAGATACCACAACAATGTCGTATCAGACTACTTGTCTCCTTGTAGTTGGATCTCCAAGTTTTTGGAATGCTCCAAATTCCACTTGAGCATCCAAATCTGGATCAATACCAGCAAAAACATCTCTGAACAAGGTTCTAGCGCCATGCCAAATGTGTCCGAAAAAGAAGAGCAAAGCAAACGTAGCATGCCCAAAAGTGAACCAACCCCTTGGACTGCTACGAAAAACACCATCGGATTTCAAAGTAGCCCGATCTAATTCAAAAATTTCACCTAATTGGGCACGTCTAGCATATTTTTTCACAGTAGCAGGATCAGAATAACTTACTCCATTAAGTTCGCCACCATAGAACTCAACAGTAACACCTACTTGTTCAACACTATACTTTGATTCTGCCCTTCTAAAAGGAACATCAGCTCTCACAATTCCGTCTTCATCTACCAAAACTACCGGAAATGTTTCAAAAAAAGTAGGCATACGACGTACAAAAAGCTCGCGCCCTTCTTTATCTCTAAAGACGGGGTGTCCTAACCATCCAACAGCAATTCCATCCCCATTGTCCATTGAGCCTGCTCTGAATAATCCCCCCTTTGCCGGATTATTACCAATATAATCATAAAAAGCTAATTTTTCGGGAATTTTAGACCAAGCTTCCGATAAACTAAGATTTTCGGCTAGCCCGGCACTAACTCTTCGATATATTTCTTGCTGAAAGTATCCCTGATCCCACTGATAACGAGTAGGACCAAATAATTCGATTGGGGTAGTTGCTGAACCATACCACATAGTTCCAGCAACAACAAAAGCTGCAAAAAAAACAGCAGCGATACTACTGGAAAGTACAGTTTCAATATTGCCCATACGTAATCCTTTGTATAGACGTTGAGGCGGACGAACACTAAGATGGAATAGGCCTGCTAATATGCCCAATGTACCCGCTGCAATATGATGAGAGGCTATTCCTCCCGGAACAAAAGGATCAAAACCTTCCGCGCCCCACGCTGGATTTACAGATTGTACTTTTCCAGTTAGTCCATAAGGATCGGACACCCATATTCCAGGACCATACAAACCTGTTACATGAAATGCGCCAAAGCCAAAGCAAGCTACCCCTGAGAGAAATAAATGAATTCCAAAGATCTTGGGCAAATCCAAAGAAGGTTTTCCCGTACGTTCATCACAGAATATTTCTAGGTCCCAATATACCCAATGCCAGATAGCTGCCAAGAAGCACAAACCGGAAAACACTATGTGTGCCCCTGCCACACCTTCATAACTCCAAATACCCGGATTTGTTATAGTTCCTCCTGAAATACTCCAACCGCCCCACGAATTGGTTATTCCTAAACGAGTCATGAAGGGTATAACGAACATACCTTGTCTCCACATCGGATCAAGAACGGGATCAGAGGGATCAAAAACCGCTAATTCATATAAAGCCATCGAACCAGCCCAACCAGAAACTAGAGCTGTATGCATTATATGAACAGAAAGCAATCGACCGGGATCATTCAATACGACAGTATGAACACGATACCAAGGTAAACCCATGGAAATACCTCTTTATCAAAGAAAAATAGACACTATGCCACTTTATTTTATCGCATTGGAAAAGACTATATATATATACTAACCATGTACCTAACCTTTTCAGTAGATTCCGTATCGGAAAGGATTAATATTTATTCCATTCCATTGAAAATAACGTGAAAATAACGGAACAATTTTGTTCGTAAGAACAAAGAGAAGCAGATCTATTCTATACCCGATAAGTACCAATACGCAATGGGAGGATTGGTCCCATTTTTGGGGAACGAATGGATAGATACTTGTTTATCATTCGAACGATCGATTTCTTCGTTCAAATTTTTTCTTTATTCATTCTGTCTTACTCTATAAACTTTCCAATCTATGTATCAAATAGAATAAAGAGAAAAAAGGGATGAAGACAATAAACCATTGATTGTTACGTTTCCATATTAAAGTGAAGTATAGTACTAAATTTTTTTCTTTAATTTAATGCCCATTGGTGTTCCAAAAGTACCTTTTCGGAGTCCTGGAGAGGAAGATGCGGTTTGGGTTGACATATAGTGCGACTTGTCAGACATATTGGGTCATATGGGATTTACCCGTTCTCTCCCCTGATCGAGATATCCTCTGTTTCGCCCAAGAGATATTGTATTGAGTGAGGCATCAATCAATCATTCGGAGCGTGAAGTGCAATTAGATCAATTTATTTTATATTGGGGATCAATATTATCAATTTAGAAGAATTTATGGTTTACTTGGACTGATAAAATAAAGTATCCAGGCTCCGTTCAGAAAATACCAAATCGATAACAAATTGTTAATATAATATATGTATGATTACCACTTGTATCATAAATGATTCTTATACCTACTATTACTTTATACCTACTATTACTATAGTAGTGATAGTAGTGATCCCAAATTGCCGACCAACGGAATAGTATGATGAATACATCAAATAGTTTTGGGAAAGCAAGACAAAAAAAAAGGGAAGTCATAACAAAAAAATGGTACTGAGACCATTTGTCCTATATGTGCAAATAGAATTCGGACAGATCTTTTCCCGGGGTAGACCATGAACCTAAAAGAATTGAAAGGACCCATTCAGGAACAAGACAATGACATCGTGATTTTAATATCGATGAAACAATACATCAATGATAGGTTAGTTTAATAAGTTCAGTAATCTCTTTTTTTTTTAGAGGGAAGGGAGCCTAAACTCATCTCGTTTTTTTTAATAGAAGACCTTTCATTAAGAAAACCTGTTACATAAAAAAAAGAAATAAAGCTGGAATCAACACATTGATTCTTTTTTTTCTTTTTCACAAATTTTTTTTGAACCGTATGTATCCAAAGGTGCACGTACGGTTCCTAAGGGATGCAATTTTGTCCTAATCAACCGACTTTATCGAGAAAGATTACTTTTTTTAGGCCAAGAGGTTGATAGCGAGATCTCGAATCAACTTGTTGGTCTCATGGTATATCTCAGTATAGAAGATGGTACTAGGGATCTTTATTTGTTTATAAACTCTCCCGGCGGATGGGTAATACCAGGAATAGCCATTTATGATACTATGCAATTTGTGTCACCTGATGTGCATACGATATGCATGGGATTAGCCGCGTCAATGGGATCTTTTATTCTGGTCGGAGGAGAAATTACCAAACGTCTAGCATTCCCTCACGCTTGGCGCCAATGAGTTTTTATTTGATTGAAAAAAAAGAAGACTATGCCTTCGCCACATTGATTATAAAAGAAAATTATAAGTAATAATAGCATGGCACTTCGGGTTCGATATGAACAAACCATTATTGTTTTTTCATAACATGAGATTTTGTATCGAGATAGTAGTATGAAATAAAGGTTATTTCCGATTTGATCTTATGTGTCGGGAGTACATTTCAGCGTCACAAACCATTTTTCTTCCACACCAGAAGTCTCTTTCTGATACTTATGCTATGAAAGAAAGAGTACAAAAATGAAAAAAAAAAAGATCATTTTTGACTTATTTGATCGTATCAAAAAGAAACTTTGGGATTGCTAAATCACAGACGAGATAAATATATAAAGTAACAGAACCATCATAGTATTCTTTTTTACTTCTATGAAAGGAAGGGTGGTAAATGGATCATTCAACGATCTGGATTAGATGGATTCTATTTCTTTCTTCGCTAGAATAGAATAGAAGAGAAGAAAGGGTCAATTCCATTGCAGAGCCGTATGCAATGAACAAAAGATGCCTGTACGGTTATTCAATTCTATTTGATTTTTTTTTCTTGTTATTTTTTTATCCCCTACTTTAGTTTAGCCCAATCATGCGAGATAAAAGAACCGTTCATGATGTTATATCAATATCATCAGGGTTATGATTCACCAACCTGCTAGTTCTTTTTATGAGGCACAAGCAGGGGAATTTATCCTGGAAGCGGAAGAACTACTGAAACTTCGCGAAACCCTAACAAAGGTTTATGTACAAAGAACGGGCAACCCTTTATGGGTTGTATCCGAGGATATGGAAAGGGATGTTTTTATGTCAGCAACAGAAGCCCAAACTCATGGCATTGTTGATCTTGTAGCGGTCGAAAATGAAAATACTGGGGATTTCGTATAAATCTATTTTATTTCAAACCATAATTCAAATTTTCTGTGATTTGATATTGAATAGAAATAATTCATGATGATCAATCATCAGGTTAAGATCGATCTAAACCAACCCATTTTATTCTATATATACATATATATACATACGACATGCCAACTATTAAACAACTTATTAGAAACACAAGACAGCCAATAAGAAATGTTACAAAATCTCCCGCTCTTAGAGGATGTCCTCAGCGTCGAGGAACATGTACTAGGGTGTATGTGCGACTCGTTCAGATCATAAGTTCGAACAAATGAGACAATTTTTTCAGTATCAATGACCGGTACCAATGAATAGGATAGATAGAGAAGATCTATCATATACCCATATTGTATATGGAATTTATGGTTTCCATTGGTGCAAATCCAATCATCTAGATTTGAAATAAGAAGCAATTCCCCATTGGTAGCAAATGGTTATCCATTAAGCGGAGGAAATGGTATCATAACATAAGAAGCAAAAAGGTTATGCTCCTTTTCTTGAAAGAACGGACTAACAGGGTCAGCTACCTAGCCAACTTTCATAATTAAATGCCGTCACTGTATGGATAACTCTTTTTGTGAAAAGAGCTATTACTGTAGATAGGTAGAGCCAAAGAGTGTGAACTATACAAGTTAACAATAACATTTGATTAAATGAAAGAAGAGGCTCCGGTGTATAGAGAGGACCTCACCGTTTAAGAGGTAACCATAGAAACGATGGAACCCACTATTTTTTTTTTATTTAGTATCGTTCTAATTTCTTATTTCCAGTGAAATAACTGGAAGGAATAGAATACAAAATCGTGGTTGGGAAGGTCATAGTAGCAAAAGCCATTGGAATTGATATTTTATATATCGGAATAATCCGTTTTGTTATTAATCGACCGGGGAAGGGGAAAAGGATGACTGAAAGAAGAGAAATCAATTAGTTATTCATTAAGCTTTAATCTGATTCAATGACCAGAGTTAAACGAGGATATACAGCTCGGAGACGTCGAACAAAAATTCGTTTATTTGCATCAACCTTTAGAGGGGCTCATTCAAGACTTACTCGAACGATTACTCAACAGAAAATGAGAGCTTTGGTTTCCTCTCATCGAGATAGAGGCAGACAAAAGAGGGATTTTCGTCGTTTGTGGATCACTCGGATAAACGCAGTAACTCGTGAGAATAAGGTATTCTATAGTTATAGTATATTAATACACAATCTGTACAAGAAGCAATTGCTTCTTAATCGTAAAATACTTGCGCAAATAGCTATATCAAATAAGAATTGTCTTTACATGATTTCCAATAAAATTATCAAATAAAGGAGATTCAAAAGTAATATACAGGAATGATTGAAAGGGAATTCCCCGGAGAATGAACTCCGGGAAGATATAGAATAAAAATAAATTAAGATAAGTAGTAGAAATGAACGAACATGTTTCAATAAAAAAAAATATTTATTCTTCTCCCCCATTTTTGTTTCTTATATTATAACACAAGAATCAAATCAGGATTCTAGGCCTTTTCAAACAAAACATCAATCTGAGCTTGAGTTCCAATTGTATTTTTGAGTCAATTGAGGAGTATGCCTATTTATTTCTGGTTCTAGGACCAGTAGTTCTTGGGATCGACTCAGCTCTCTCAAATTGTTTCTCATTATTAAGAAAAGGTAACAAAGATAAAATACGAGCTTGTTTTATAGCAATAGTAATTAATCGTTGTTGTTTCAAGGTCAATCTATTCACTCGTCTAGATAATATTTTTCCTTGTTCACTAATAAATCGACTAATTAAACTCATGTTTCTATAATCGATTCGATCCCCCGATCCAATTGGGGGCAAACGCCTACGAAAGGATCGCTTGTATTTACGAAAAGGTTGCTTGGATTTATCCATGGTTTATTCCTTATCTCTAAAGTTCTATTTATTTATTCATTTCGGATCCAACCGAAATAGGCTTTGATTCATATATTATTTCATTCATATACTATATATCTATACACATGAAAGAATATCTACATAAAATCGGGTTTGATTTGTATATATTATGTATATTATATATGTTAAGTTCTTACTCTTCCTGTCCTGTTCTTTGGAAAGATCGAACACATGATGTTCCCTTCGATCTATTTCTTGATTTCCCCATGAATCGTATGCTTATGACAATAGCGACAAAATTTTTGCAATTCTAATCGACTGGGTGTATTGTGGCGATTCTTTTGAGTAATATATCTAGAAATGCCCCGCGATTCCTTATTGACACTATTTCGGACACAACTGGTACATTCCAAAATAACTCTGACTCTGACATCTTTACCCTTGGCCATGAACCTCCTTTAGATTTTGTATCGACTTAACTTAAGTCTTATATTTTCGATCCGAACCGAAGAAGAAGAAAAAAATCAATAGAAGTTACTAGTTAGAAATTCCATTTCTAAGCATTTCGTTGTAATTCTTCTTATTATCTTATCTAATTAATTTATTATCTAATTAATAGAATATGTATTAATATAGTATATATTAAGTTAAGTAATACAAAATAGAATAATAATTAAGTAATACAATTTCTTTCTAACTATCAATTATTTCTATCCTAAATCCCAATATTTCATTTAAGTATCTTTTTTCTATGCTATGATTTCGTAGAGCCCGCCCTAGACTGGATACACATTTTAATTTTATTTCTGTTTTCCCAAATTTGATCTTGGATCTACCGGATTTTTTATGAGGTTCAATACACTTTTTCCTTCTCTTTCCTTACTATTCTAAAGAATTGAAAGGGAGAGTCGAGGTTTTAGTTACGTCATGTGGAATTATATTTCTTCATTTCTTCGCATATCAATAACTAGAATTAAAAAAAGGGGAATGACAGGGCATCTGGGAATAAACGATTAATTTCTATCAATAGACCCGCTAAAGACCCAAACCATAGAGTAGTTAACACAGGTGCCACGGAGAGATATGTTTTTAGATCTCGCATTGAAAATCCTCCTTCTTTATTGTAATACATATATTGTCAGATGCTGTAGTTCAAGATCATTTTTATTTATTTTTACGCGGATTTCCTAACAAAAATGGATATGTACAATGAACCAATAGATGAGATTTTCCTGTCACTAAAAAAGAAAAAGATGACCCCTTCTTCCTGAGCATTACGGATAAATATTCATTCTTTTTTATATGTTAGGTTGGGTTTCAGATGTATATAATTCTTTTATTATATGAAACCAAAAACAAGAAATGACAAGAAAGTTCTATATAGATAGAGGAGAAAATAAAGATGTGGAAAACAAGACAGGTATTTTGTACAATGACACTGTACAACAATTTTAAAAAGGGATGTAGCGCAGCTTGGTAGCGCGTTTGTTTTGGGTACAAAATGTCACGGGTTCAAATCCTGTCATCCCTACCTATTACTTCTCCTATGGGCAGTAACGAGAGATTAATTGAGATCGACGGGGCATAATCTTTCATTTTTGGATACTATATTTATGTAAGATGTGTTAGAAGTTAAGTGGAAAAAAAATTTCTTTGAAAGCGCTCTTAGTTCAGTTCGGTAGAACGCGGGTCTCCAAAACCCGATGTCGTAGGTTCAAATCCTACAGAGCGTGATTCCGTCTATCTTATGTATGTCGAATCACAATAAAATAACTTAACAAAACAAAGTTGAATTGCAACTGGAATTTGACCTCCCCCCTGTAGGAGGTCAATCAAAAAAAGAAATGTTACTCAATCAAAGGTCCAACTGATCACCACGTCTGTATTGTAAATATGCAGTCACAAATAATCCTGCCAAAGTAATAGGAATTAGACCTAAGACGATTCCAAATAGAAAAACTTCAATCATTTCGGTTTGTTTGAGGGGATAAAAAAGGGGGGTAAGATCTATCCCTAAATATTAA